AAATTCGAACTTGTAACTAATCCTAACATGGAAGCATTGAAAAAACTCATGTAAGCAAAAAATCTCAAATATCCTTGATCATGAGACATATAATTGTCACTATAAACAAGAACCTGAATTCCAACTGTAGTGATTAATATTGACATAATAGAAGTAAGTGGATCAATAAAGTATCCGAACTCGAAAGAAAAATCATTATTGATGGTCCAAGACCTTAGGGATTGATAGATACAAGTTCGATCTATTTGCTTAATAGATAGATCGATCGAAAAAATCATAACTATACTTAACAATAAAATACTAAGAAAAGCCCACATACGACGAAGATGTTTTGTTGCGGTCGGAAAAAGTAGAAGTCCCACCCCTATTAACACAGGGACTGGAAGTGGAACTAAAGGTATGATCCAGGAATATTGATATGTATGTTCCATAAAATCAATAAAATAATACTAATTGTTTTTATTCTTAATTCATTGTTTCTGATTCACCGGTTCTTATCTCTTTTAAAAGGGATTAATAAAAAAAAAATTCTTTTGCTATTCATTTTTCTTTTGCTATTCATAGTTATTTTGAATCTTTCCCAACAACTTAAAAAAAAAAAGAAAAGTCCAAAGCAATCAAACGTTTTAACTAAACTACTAGTCAAAAATAAATAATTATTTTATACTAAGTAAGATTTTTATAAAGATAGAGCAAATTCAAATTTCAATTATTATTCCCTAATTACACGAATTTATGTACATAGATCAAGACTAAAGAATTACACCAAATTAAGTTTGATAGAAATCGTAGGCTGGCCCAGAGCGTTCCCCCCAAAAATACGAACTAGGTTTTTTAGTTTGTTTATTTTTTGTTTATTCACAATCATTAACTAGTTCATCTCGGAACGTATTGATTGTCTTCCATTACAATAAAAGGCATTTAATAACCAATTACTAGAAAAAAAAGGATTCGGTCGATAAAACCTATTCGATGTATTTTTCATCGATAAATGTAGCATGCCGAAACTAGCCAAAGATAAACGCGGAAGGGCCTTTTCTTTTTTTTATCAACTTCAACCAATTCTATTTCCATTATATAGCACAATACACCCTAGAGATATCGGTTTGAATAGGTATATAAGGATACCGCCAATAACTCCGAAATACAAATTCCTTTTTCCCCGATATTTATGGAATCAAAATTGAAAAAATCCCTTATTCTGTTATTTTTCTTTTTTGTTCTAGTAAGATTTTATGCCATTTTTGCATATTTCTATTTATTTCTTTTTTCTCTAAACTAACTGCCTTTAGAAAAAATACACAGATAATGAAATGAATAGGAAAACTAAAAAATGATTCGTTTTAACAATAGATGTCTTTCACATCCAATTTGAGCAATGAATAACCTTTTCTTTTTTGAATGGCAGTTCCAAAAAAACGTACTTCTATATTAAAAAAACGTATTCGTAAGAATATTTGGAAAAAAGGGGGGTATTGGGCAGCGTTGAAGGCTTTTTCGTTAGCGAAATCCCTTTCTACTGGGAATTCAAAAAGTTTTTTTGTACAACAAATAAATAAGAAAACATTGAAATAATCTGAATCCGCCTGACTCAAAAAAGAGTTAATTGTGTTTCGAATTTATACTCTATACTATAGAAAAGCTGAAAAAAGTAAGTAACCATTCCCCTTTCGTAATGTTTTGAACCAATTGATTTGCCTACTGAATTCGAAAAAAAAAAAAGCGTACTTTTTTTTTATTTGAAAATGGAATCAAGAAAAACTAGAAAGTTTCACCTTTCCTTTTATTTGAATATTTTTTTTATTCCCAGGATGGGGATTCTTATTTTCCCCATCACCCCACCATACACCCTAAACAAGAAGAATTTTTCGATTGTCTCTAATACGTCCAGCCCAATACCTAATTGATTTGATCAATCTTAGCACAAATTAATACTGAAAAAAAAAAAAAACCTAACAATTACAACAACTCAAAGTTATAAAAAATGAAAAAAGAAAAAGAACCCTTTTTTGTTTTGAGTTGTTCCCTGAATTGAAGTTAGAACTAGTTAGTTACAGCCGCTACAACAGTTCTAGTTTATCAAACTATGAAAGTTAAGTTAAATAAAACCGAAACCTTAAATAATTAAATAAGACGACAAAGGGTGGAATCTTTAAATCTCCATTTTAATCTCGACGATTGACTAATAATAGGTTATTATGATTTCGAGCAAGCCGCTATGGTGAAATCGGTAGACACGCTGCTCTTAGGAAGCAGTGCTAGAGCATCTCGGTTCGAGTCCGAGTGGCGGCATAGCATCTTCAAAAAGATATACAAAAAGTGCTCTAAGGAAATTAAATTTATGATTTCCATTCTGTATATTTGAGGTATTCTCGCTTTTCATTTTTTTTTTTATGATCTTTTCAACTTTAGAGCATATATTAACGCATATATCCTTTTCGGTCGTTTCAATTGGAATTACAATTTATTTACTAACCTTATTAGTCGATGAAATCAGAGGACTATATGATTCATCAGAAAAGGGTATGATAGCTACCGCTTTCTGTCTAACAGGATTATTAATCACCCGTTGGATTTACTCGAGACATTTCCCATTAAGTGATTTATATGAATCATTAATCTTTCTTTCATGGAGTTTATCCATTATTCATAGGATTTTCGATTTCAAAAAAAATAAAAATCATTTAAGTGCTATAACGGCACCAAGTGCTATTTTTACCCAAGGTTTTGCTACTTCGGGTTTTTTAACCAAAACCCATCAATCCGGAATATTAGTACCCGCTCTCCAAGTCCAGTGGTTAATGATGCACGTAAGTATGATGGTATTGGGCTATGCAGCTCTTGTATGCGGATCCTTATTATCCACGGCTCTTCTAGTCATTACATTTCGAAAAGTGATAAGCGTTTTTTTGAAAAGAAAAAATTTTGTAAATGGAAATGAGTCGTTTTGCTTCGGTCAAATCCAATACATGAACGAAAAAAGGAATGTTTTACTAAATACTTTTTCCGCTAGAAATTATTACAGGTATCAAGTGATTCAACAATTGGATCGCTGGAGTTATCGTATTATTAGTTTAGGATTTATCTTTTTAACCATAGGGATTCTTTCGGGAGCAGTATGGGCTAATGAGGCGTGGGGGTCTTATTGGAATTGGGATCCAAAAGAAACTTGGGCATTTATTACTTGGACTATATTCGGGATTTATTTACATACTCGAACAAATACAAAGTTGGAAGGTGTAAATTCCGCAATTGTCGCTTCTACGGGCTTTCTTATAATTTGGGTATGCTATTTCGGAGTCAATCTATTAGGAATAGGGTTACATAGTTATGGTTCATTTAATTAGCATCTACTTGAATTGAGGAAAGGGCCTGATGAAGACAAACATAGGACAGCGCATAGATCGAAACGAAACTTAGTGTTAGTGTAAGACGTAAGACGCCGAGAACCTTTTGAATCAAGCAGTGCGGCGATTCAAAAGGTTCTTACAAGCGCCAAAGGCGTTTGGTCACAAGTAAAATTCGATTATTTTATTTCTTTTTTTTTTTTATTTAACTGAAACTGAAGAGAAGGAAAAAGACTTCTTTGTTCATTGGCTAACGAACTTTTTTTCAAAATAATGGGATTTCGTTTTGATTTTTTTTAGTCATGAAAACTATCGATAAAAAAATTAGATATAATAGCTTCGGCCTTGTCCACTGATAGTGAGAGAACGAAATCCGGATAAATACCAATACCTATTACGGGTAGAAGAATAGAGATCAAAACAAATAACTCCCGTGGTCCCGAATCAAAAAAAGAAGAGTTTGGTGGGGCATTAAATAGCTTGTACCCATAGAACATTTGCCGTAACATAGATAATGAATAAATAGGAGTTAATATCATTCCAATTGCCATTACAAAAGTGATTAGTATTTTTGGCATTAAAAAAATTTTTTGGCTGGTAATTATTCCCAAAAATACGATCAATTCCGCAACAAAACCACTCATGCCGGGTAGTGCAAGCGAAGCCATCGATAAGATACTGAATAGTGTGAATATCTTTGGAATTGGGATAGCCAGTCCGCCCATTTCGTCGAGATAAGCAAGACGCATTCTATCATAACTCGTTCCTGCCAAGAAAAAAAGTGAAGCACTAATAAACCCATGAGAAATTATTTGTAAAAAGGCTCCGTTGAGGCCTGTATCGGTTATCGAGCCAATTCCTAGAATTATGAAACCCATATGAGATACCGAGGAATAGGCTATTCTTTTTTTTAAATTCCGTTGACCAGGAGATGTTGAAGCTGCATAAATTATTTGCATGGTACCTACTATCATGAACCAGGGAGAAAATAGAGAATGGGCGTGCGGTAATAGTTCCATATTGATCCGAATCAACCCATACGCTCCCATTTTTAATAAGATTCCGGCTAGAAGCATACAAGTACTGTAATGTGCCTCTCCGTGGGTGTCTGGTAACCACGTATGGAAGGGTATAATCGGTAATTTGACAGCAAAAGCAATAAAAAATCCAATATAGAATATTATTTCCAGTGCCGCAGGATACGATTGATTAACTAATGTTTCCAAATTTAATGTTGGTTCATTGGAACCATATAAACCGATACCCAAAACTCCTATTAAAAGAAAAACGGAACCTCCTGCAGTGTACAAAATAAATTTTGTGGCTGAATAAAGGCGTTTCTTTCCACCCCACACGGCCAGAAGTAGATAAACGGGAATTAATTCTAATTCCCACATGATGAAAAAAAGTAAAAGGTCTCGAGAAGAAAATGGTCCTATTTGACCGCTGTACATCGCTAACATCAGGAAATGGAATAGTCGGGAATTTCGAGTAACTGGCCGAGCTCCTAAAGTAGCTAAAGTAGTGATAAATCCCGTCAGTAAAAGGGGTCCTATGGAAAGTCCATCTATTCCCAACCGCCAGTGAAAATCAAAAAAGGTGATCCATTTATAATCCTCTGCCAGCTGGATTAATGGATCGTCCAATTGGAAATTATAACAGAATGCATAGGTCGTTAGAAGGAGTTCTAAGACACATATATATATTGTATATCCTCTAGTCACCTTATTTCCTCTATGAGGGAGAAAGAAAATTAAAGAACCCGCGGCTATCGGAAAAACTACAATTAGTGTTAACCAAGGAAAATAATTCGTGGTAAAGACAAGATACACTTGGCCCAGAAAAACCCGTGCTCGAAACTCGAAAATAGAATATATTCTTATTTTTTTTCGAGTACGGGTTTTTGTCGGTAATCGGTAAAAAAAAAAAAGAAACTGTATTTAGAAGGGATTCAGATGGGTTTTGGTAACGTATCAATATCAATAAGCTAGACCCATGCTTCGAGTTGTTTCATGCCATAAATAAACCCGAACACTCAAGAAATCCGTTGGACAGGCGGATTCACATCGCTTACAACCAACACAGTCCTCTGTTCTTGGAGCAGAAGCAATTTGCTTTGCTTTACATCCGTCCCAAGGTATCATTTCTAATACATCTGTGGGGCAAGCTCGGACACATTGAGTACACCCTATACATGTATCATAAATCTTTACTGAATGTGACATTGGATCTATCAATTTTTGTTTTGAACTTTTTAATTTTCGATCTAGTCAATTTGGAAATATCGTATATTTAAACACCAGATGAATCAATGATTTACCAGAATTTTTCTAATTAACCCACTTTTGGATCAACTCCTAAGAGGGAACAAAGATACTTTGATTTCTTCCGGTTTGACAACCATGATCAAGGTTAGGGTCTATTCTATATCCTAAGCCGAATTGATGAATATTATGATTTCTAAATGCTATTTATTCAATAAAGTCGATTGATTAATACGAGTCGATTTTCTGTTACGATAAATTGACGAAACAATAGCTGATCCGATAGCTGCTTCGGCGGCTGCAATAGCTATAACAAAAATTGAGAAAATATTTCCTTTTAATTGTCGACTATCAAAAAAATCAGAGAATGTTACGAAATTGATATTAACTGCATTTAGTATAAGTTCAAGACACATCAGGGCCCGAACCATATTTCGGCTCGTAATCAATCCATAGATACCAATAGAAAATAAATAGGCACTCAAAACAAGTATATGCTCGAGCATCATTGACCAACTCCGTCCCAATTTCGATTCATTTCAATATGAACAATAATGCAAGTGATTTGATTGCTTAGAATATACCAAGTATGGAGCAAAAGAATCCATTTGATAATAGATCGAATACCAAAATTTCGATTTTGATTTTCTATTGATCCATGAATAGTATTCACCTAGACTTTAAAGAATTGAAGGAAAATGGATGTGATAACACATAAAAAAGTAAAATTGGGATTGCTGTTTCTAGTTCTAAAGATTTGTTACTGACGAGCCACGGCAATTGCACCTATCAAAGCAACTAAAAGAATTATTGAAACGAGTTCAAATGGAAGAAAAAAGTCTGTTGATAAATGAATTCCAATTTGTTGACTATTACTTATCAAATCTTGTTCGATAATCTGGTTGGGTCGTGTAGTCCAAATAATCCCGTACCACGACGTATCTAGAATAGTAGCGATTAGCGAAAAAAAAATACTTGTACAAACCAGGGAAGTAAGCCCATCACCAACAGTCCAAAGATTCAAATGAAAATCTTTGGAATAGTCTGAAACATTCATGAACATTACAGCAAATATGATTAAAACATTTACAGCTCCCACGTAAATAAGGAGCTGCGCGGCAGCTACAAAATAGGAATTTGCTAGAATATAGAATAAGGATATACAAACAAGAACCAATCCCAAGGAAAAGGCAGAATAAATCGGGTTGGTAAATAATACCACTCCCAGACCTCCTAATATAAGACCTGATCCCAGAAAAACTAAAAGAAAATCATGTATTAGTCCAGGCAAATCCATTATATTAAAATAAGAGATAAATAAATCGAAATCTTTTTCATGAACTTATTGAACCGACCAGGAATTTTTTTTTTTATGAGACATTCCCAAATCCAATTGAATTCAATTTGAATCTATTAAGTGGGAATTGGTACGGATACGTATACAGTTATTGGATAAATTTCCTTCTTTTCTTTATTCGAAATCGCAATTTGAAATTGAAGCTTTATATATAATTGAAGCTATATATATAGTTCGAAAAAGCTTCGGTCTATATATTATTTCAATACAAATTTAGTTGTCCTTCTCATCAACCAATCAATAGTTGAGATTTGGAGTTATTGACCAAGCAAAGAAAAAACCTTATTCCTTTATACCAAATAGACCAAAATGGAGCCTTAGTAATTCGAAATTAAAGGGTTTAGGCATTTTTTCCATTTTTTCTTTGAGGCGAATTCAACACTGTTCGAATTGTAAAATCGTCAATGACTGACATTGGTAAACGACCTAAAGCAATTTGATTATAATTCAATTCGTGACGGTCGTAAGTAGCAAGTTCATATTCTTCAGTCATTGATAAACAATTTGTTGGACAATACTCAACGCAGTTACCACAAAAAATACAAATTCCAAAATCAATACTGTAATTAAGCAATCGTTTCTTTCGAATATCTGTTTCAAATTTCCAATCAACAACAGGCAGATCGATAGGACATACGCGAACGCATACTTCACAAGCAATACATTTATCAAATTCAAAATGGATTCGACCGCGAAAACGCTCCGATGTGATTAATTTTTCATAAGGATATTGAATAGTTACAGGTAAACGATTTGCTTGGGATAAAGTAATCATGAAACTTTGACCAATGTACCTTGCAGCTCGTATTGTTTGTTGACCATAATTCATGAAACCAGTTACCATAGGGAACATATCGTGAATATCTATGAATAATTTTAGTTTCTTTCTCTTGTTTGAGACAAGTAGTGAATATTTTATTCCTTTTTTCTTTATAGCGAAAGGAGTTGGGAAGAAGTTGTTAATAATAGATTACCGAGAGAAATAGGTAAAAGAAATTTCCAGCCAAGATTTAATAGTTGGTCCATTCTTAGTCTCGGTAAAGTCCACCTTGTTGTAATCGGAACGAACAAGAACAAATAAGTTTTAGCTAATGTAATAAAGATACCAATTGTCGTTCCAAAGATTCCATCCGCTTTATTTATTTCAAATAGCTCAGGAACAAATATGTATGGAATGGAAAGATTCCAACCCCCCAAGTAAAGAACTGTTAGAAATAATGAGGAAACTAATAGATTTAGATAGGAAGCAACGTAAAATAAACCAAATTTGATTCCTGAATATTCGGTTTGATAACCTGCTACTAGTTCTTCTTCTGCTTCTGGTAAATCAAAAGGTAATCTCTCGCATTCCGCTAGGGAAGAAATTAGAAAAACGATAAACCCTATAGGTTGACGCCACAAATTCCACCCCCAAAAACCATATTTTGATTGTGCCCCAACTATATCAACTGTACTTGAACTGTTAGATAATCATAGTCGGCGGTAACATTACGGTTCCCATCGCTATTACAAAACCGTACATGAGATTTTCACCTCATACGGCTCCTCAGGGCCACAAATAAATGTAAGGACCGGACCAGTATTAGTTATCTTGATATGATTATAGGATAGAGAAAGTCAAAATCAAAATCTAGCGGAGGATCCCCAATTATACCACAGGAATTCTGTCTGCTCTAAGGATAAAAAAACAGTATTTCGGAATTAATCTCATCCTTTAAGAATTTCAATTTTGCTGTGTTGAGTAATAACTTAATCAACCCTTCAATAAAATACTCCTTGTAGAAATATCAATAGATATTTCAACCCATCCTTTTAGTTTCGATTACGAAAAAGAATTAGACATTACACTAATTCATGAATCATGACACGAATTTGATTTCTATCAATATATGAAAGAAAGAATAAAAGGATTAAAAGGATCGTTTTCTATTGTAATTGTATTTTTTTTGTTCCTCTTCTTCTTTCTGAGAGAAAAGGGTGCTTAAAAAAGGGGTAAAGGATTATTTCGTTCCTGATAGTTATTTCTTTAACTGGCGGATAGGAGCATACTCTGGATCGGAATTGTGGTGTGGGGAGTACTGCCTGATCATTTCTACCAACTTAAAGCCCCATTTACGATTCTTTTTATGTTATGCAGAAGTATCCTTTTAGATAATTGACATAATCTACATTACTAACCCGTTGTGCGTATTTTGGTGTTCCTTCCTATCCATCCATTTTTTGTTTTCAACCCCCGTAATATATATCTATTGTAATATATACAAACGCTAATGAAAATTCCATAGGGTTGGTCTTTTGAGCCCGCTTCAAGCTAGGTTGACCAATCAACCAATCTTGGGGTAAGGGGCTTCCTCCACTTTGACTTTTGTTTACTTCCCCTTAACGCTTGTACATAGGAAATGAGACTTAAGCCACTTGTACTGCGAATTTGAAAGTTGTTTTCTTTCACTCATATATAACTATCAAATTTCGTTTATTAACTTAATTTATTAATCTAAAGAATAAATAAATGAATAAAAACGGAAGATTTCTATTCAAGTTCTTTTTTTTTTTCTCGAACGAAAAAAAAAAATAGGAAAACAAAAAGCTTAGGTTTTAGCGAATCGCACGTAGAGATATTGATAAAACACATAAAGTTAATGGTATTTCATAACTAATCGATTGAGCAGCAGCTCGCAGACCACCTAAAAAGGAATACTTATTATTTGATCCATATCCTGACATAAGAAGTCCAATGGGGGCAATACTTGAAATGGCAATCCATAAAAAAATACCGATATTCAGGTCAGCTAAAACAAAGTTATAACTAAAAGGAATTACTGAATAACTTAGTAGAATTGCTATGACTGCTATAGATGGTCCAATACTGAATAAACTACTATTTCCTCTAGATGGAAGAAGGTTTTCTTTAAAAAGTAGTTTTGTTCCATCTGCTAAAGCTTGAAGAATTCCCAAGGGACTGGCGTATTCAGGCCCAATACGTTGTTGTATTCCTGCAGATATTTCTCTTTCTAACCACACAATTACTAGGACACCTATTGTGATTGCTACTACAGGAGTCGAAATAGGGGCAAGCACCCACACGATCCCATAGACCTCTTGAGGGGATTCCAATCTGGAAAAAGAATTGATATCTTGTACTTTTGTTGTATCAATTATCATTTCAACGATCAACTTCCCCCATAATGATATCTATACTACCTAATATTGTCATAATATCAGCCAATTTCATTCTTTTAACTAACTGAGGAAGAATTTGCAAATTGATAAAACCCGGTGGGCGAATTTTCCATCTCCAAGGAAAACCACTTTGATCTCCTATCAGAAAAATTCCCAATTCTCCTTTTGGGGCTTCTACTCTCACATAAAGTTCTTGTTTCGTCAATTCAAAGGTGGGAGAAGGCTTTTTACTAATGAATCGATCCTCAAAATCATTCCCTTCTGGATCGTTTTCTCTATCAAAACATCGGATTTCTAAATTTTCATAGGGTCCTCCCGGAATTCCTTCTAAAGCCTGTTGAAGAATCTTTACAGATTCCGTCATTTCACCGATTCGGACTAAATAACGAGCTAATGAATCTCCTTCTTTTTGCCACTGGACTTCCCAATCAAATTCGTCATAACACTCATAATGATCAACTTTACGAAGATCCCATTCTATTCCAGACGCTCGTAGCATTGGTCCGGATAAACCCCAATTTATTGCTTCTTCTCCACCAAGAATGCCTACTCCTTCAACTCGTTCTAAAAAAATAGGGTTTCGCACAATAAGTTTTTGATATTCAGCAACCCCCGTTAAAAAATAATCGCAGAAATCCAAACATTTATCTATCCAACCATGAGGTAAATCAGCTGCGATTCCTCCGATACGAAAATAATTATGCATCATCCTCATACCGGTGGCAGCTTCGAACAGATCATATACTAATTCTCTTTCTCTGAAAATATAGAAGAAAGGAGTCTGTGCGCCAATATCCGCCATAAAAGGGCCAAGCCATAACAGATGGGAAGCTATACGACTCAACTCCAACATAATGACTCTGATATAGCTGGCCCTTTGGGGTACTTGAATATTTCCCAACAGTTCGGGTCCATTTACAGTTATTGCTTCGGTGAACATAGTAGCTAAATAATCCCAACGGGTTACATAAGGCAGATATTGTATAATTGTTCGGTTTTCCGCAATTTTTTCCATCCCTCGGTGTAAATAACCCAATATTGGTTCACAGTCAATAACATCTTCACCATCTAGAGTAACGATGAGACGAAGAACACCGTGCATTGATGGGTGGTGAGGTCCCATATTGACTATCATAAATTCTTTTTCTGTAGCTAGTATACTCATAGGTTTTTCCTCGATTCATTCTTACATGAATTGTTGAAAACAACAAGAAGTTCATCAAGATTCAAAATCAAATAATTCGAAATTTTTTTGTTAATTAACGATTTTTGGACTCCCGAATATTCAACTTACTAATTAATTCTTTATAACGTACTCTATTTTTCTTTGACAAATAAGCTAGCAGACGTTGGCGTTTTTCCAAAATTTTCCGTAGACCCCTTTGAGATAAATAGTCTTTTCTGTGCAATTCTAAATGTGAAGTAAGTCTCCGTATCTTATTAGTGAAACGGAATACTTGAAATTCAACCGATCCACATTTTTCTTCTTTTTTTTCTTGAACCATAACTGAGACGAATGACTTTTTTACCATAAAACGAAACCCCCTCACCCTCCTTTTTTTAAGATGAATTTTACTGATCAGTAATAATAATACTAGTTACTGGAATTTGATATACACAATCATCTTAAGTTCGTTATGAACTTGCTAGAAAATCCATATCAATAATCAATCCAATTTTCAATTTTATTAGGGATCCAAAAGGATGGTATATTTCTGCAAAAGAGAAAAATTGGACCTAAAAAAAAAAATAGCTTCTTGATTCATTTATGGATCTAATTAATATGTACGCGATTTAATTGGTATCTTGTATCAGACTGGAATGGAAGATAAGACATGTATCCATTTCTTTGTTTTCATATCCCAAACATGGGACATGATAGATAGGAAACGTACACTATTAACTAATTTTCAATCGTGGATACATATGTATCCTTACCATACTGAAACGACTCCCATTATTGGTACTAAACCAATAGCGATTCATACAAATTAAATCTTCTAATCGAGAATTGGGCCAAATAAAGAACTTTAATTTAATTAGTTGATTTTTCTCTCTAGAAAGATCTTTGTTTTTATCCAAAATGTGACCCCCGATTTTTCCGTTAGTACAAAATACTGGATTTCTCTGCATACCGTTTTGATTCTTCGAATTGAAACAAATTAGAGTTCTTAATTCTCTACGACGTTTAGGGAATAAAATATTTTCAGGAACAAGCAAATCATAATGATTTTTGTTTCTATTTCCAGTCATTTTTTGATGTTTTGCAATGAATTCATCAAAATTTTTTTTATCAACATAGCCTTTTTCGCGGTATCTTTTAGTAATTTTGTGCTTATTCTTATGAACCAATGAAATACCTACGATTTGATATATAAAAAATTGGCCATCATTTTTTACAGACAAACGACGGGGTTCAATAATAAGCATTCCCCCTTTCGTCAATTCTCTAAGAGCGAAATCCTTCTTAGTGATCAAAATAGCCAAACTAATTTCTCCTCCTTGAATAGAGGCTATAGTAACGTCGCTAGGATTTATCAGTCGAACCAGGTGACAATAGACTTTCATATCATTGAGTATTTTTTCCCTGAAAGAAACAGTACCTCTCCATCTCAACTGCAAACACAAATATTTTTTTAGGAAGAAATCAAGCTGTGCTTCTGTTTCTCTCTTGTATTGCTTTTTCTTTATACGTTTTTTCATGTCCGATCTCGTATAATTTTCTTCAACATCTTTTTCTTGGTTTGAGAGAACTGATCCAAGACTTACTTGCTTTTGGGCATCCGCTCCCGGATTTCCTTGGTCTGCGAGTTCTTTTTCTTCTTTCCTTTGATTCGATAATTCAAGATAGGCTTTTTGAGTGGATGATATAAAAAGATCCGCTTCGTTCTTTCCGGTTAGAATTTTATTACCATTTCCATGAAAATTGAAAAGAAGTAATTTGATTGGTATGATCCATGGTTTCCTTCTATATGCATTAAAAAGTAGCACAAATTCTGGAAAGAACCAAGGCTCCAGGTTTGATATAGGACAACTTAGTACTTCTTCATTCATTCCCATCCAATCAAAAAGTGTTCTTTTTTGGTTGGATGGGTTAATTTCTTCATCTTGATGAATTGTAAGATAAAAGGGGCTTCTTTTATTAATTGCATCAATTTTTTTAGAATTATCGGACCCAATCTTAGTATGTTGATTACTGCTGGTACCAGTATCCATATCAACCCAGGCTTCAATATTGACCTTATTTCTACGACAAAAAGTAAGAATTCTCCAATCAAAATATTTTCTATACAAGAATTTTTCCATATCCATAATATCATCTTCTCCTAGATAATTATTGATAAAGATACCTCCCAGCATAGCAAATAATTTTCCTTTCTTTATATTGTAATTATAATAATACTCTTCTTTATTATTTACTTGGCCTAGTAATCTATCAATATATGAGTCTTTCGTATCTTCATAATTAATCAATTTATATGCTAAAAGATCATATTTATAGTGTTTTTTAAAATTTGATTTTTGATTACGTAATGAGTCGGCTTCAAAAAAATGTTGTTTTTCGCAATGAGTTAATCCGTTTTTTTCATATGAATCTCTTTTAGTTAAATTTTGATTTTGAGCCATACGGTGTTGATTGGCTTTATTTCGCCATTCTTGTCGTACTAATCCATCCCATTTAATCCGAGAGAAATCATATTGAGAATGACCACTTAACCAGTTTTTCCATGGATTCCTTCCAAAATTCCAAAAAGGTTTATGTCTTAATTGGTAATTAAATATTCCGTGTTTTTCAAAAAAATCCTTTATTTCATTCTTAAGAAATAGAGATGTTCCCTGATATTGAAGAACAGGTCCTAAATTAGAAAAGTTCAAAATTGGGGCTTGTAACAATTTGTAAAATACATACGCTTGGGATTGTGAAAAAGACGATAAATTCCAAGAAATCTTTGAATTCTTATTACTAATCTTCGAAAGTGATTTTTTGACAGTCGAAATAAAGTGAATTCTATTTTGATTTGTTTTATTAATTATTTGCGGATTTTCTTCATTATTGTGGATGTTTTTCTCAATAATTTTCATTTTTTTTCGTGTTGATTCACTAAAAGGTTTTGCATTGATTCTTGGAATAGTAAAGATAGATAGAAAAAAATTGCTGTATAGCTTTTCAATAAAAAAATTTAGATAAAAATAGGATTTACGGGTTAATCGAGTATTTCTTTTTTTGAATATCTGCCAAATCTTTTTTGATGAGTCTAATATTTTAGCAGAATAAGTTCTTTTGTTCGAACTAATATTTGTTTCTTGAGTTAGCGATACTGTTTTATTTTCTTTTGTAATTTTATATATTTGATTTCGTATTCTGCTTGTTCTATTAGTCAGATCTGTCATTTTTTTTTCGGTCCGGGATAAATTTGGCCAATCCATAGATGGAATTTCAATAGACGATTCGTGAATCTTCTGATTACTGAGTATCGAATTTTTTTGAGTTTCACCCAATTCATCGATTTCTATCAAGTTTATTTTTGAAAGTTCTTTTATTTTTCCTTCTTTGAAACCCCTTAAAACTATAAAAGACTTCATTTTCCATTTTATAATTTTTTTTTTTAGTTCTTTAAAAATGGGTTCAAAAAACGAACGTCGTTTTCGGGGAGAACCAAAGGGCATTTCAGTTTCCAATCCCAAAGCCGTTAAAAAACAAAAATCAGCTTCACTTTTTGCATCTTCATGAGGGGATTGTATCTTAGATCTGTGCCAGGGTTTCAGGCGAAAAGGGAATAGTATCTTTATCTGAATACCTTCTGTTAACCAGTTTTTCGGAAATTCTGTTTCAGATAAATTAACACCACTA